CAGACGATATATATATGGGTCCACGATGCATTGCCACTCGAAATCAAGATATTGGGATTGGGCTTATCAATCGATTCATAACCGTTCGAGCACGACCAGTATATATTCGAACCCCTTTGACTTGCAGGAATACATCGTGGATCTGTCAATTATGTTATGGTCGGAGTCCCACTCATGGTGACCTAGCCGAATTGGGAGAAGCTGTAGGTATTATTGCGGGTCAATCAATTGGGGAACCGGGGACTCAACTAACATTAAGAACCTTTCATACCGGTGGAGTATTCACAGGTGGTACTGCCGAACATGTACGAGCTCCTTCTAATGGAAAAATAAAATTTAATGAGAATTTTGTTCATCTCACACGTACCCGTCATGGGCATCCTGCTTTTTTATGTTCTATAGACTTGTATGTAACTATTGAGAGTCGGGGTATTATACATAATGTGAATATTCCACCAAAAAGTTTGATTTTAGTTCAAAATGATCAATATGTAGAATCAGAACAAGTGATTGCTGAGATTCGTGCCGGAACATCCGCTTTTCATTTTAAAGAGAGGGTCCGAAAACATATTTATTCTGAATCAGAGGGAGAAATGCACTGGAGTACCGATGTCTACCATGCACCCGAATACACATATGGTAATGTTCATCTATTACCAAAAACAAGTCATTTATGGATACTGGCGGGGGGTCCGCGCAGATCCGGTATAGTGTCTTTTTCGATCCACAAGGATCAAGATCAAATGAATGTTCATTCTTTTTCTGTCGAAGACAGGTATATCTCTGACCCAAAAATAACTAATGGTCGAGTAAGACATAAATTGTTGGATACTTCTAGTAAAAAAGATAAAGAAATTATTGATTATTCAATATCTGATCGAATCATATCCAATGGAATCATATCCAATGGTCAGTGTAATTTTATATATCCCTCTATTCCCAAAAAGAATTCTGATTTATTAGCGAAAAGGCGAAGAAATAGATTCATCATCCCTTTACAATATGATGAAGAACAAGAAAAAGAACTAATACCCTCCTTTGGTATTTCGATTGAAATACCCATAAATGGTATTTTACGTAGAAATAGTATTCTTGCTTTTTTTGATGATCCACGATACAGAAGAAGCAGTTCAGGAATTACTAAATATGGGACCGTGGAGGTGGATTCAATCGTAAAAAAAAAGGATTTGATTGAGTATCGAGGAACAAAAGAATTTAGTCTGAAATACCAAATGAAAGTAGACCGGTTTTTTTTCATTCCCGAAGAAGTACATATTTTACCTGGATCCTCGTCCATAAGGGTCCGGAACAATAGTATCATTAGAGTAGATACACGACTTGCTTTAAATAAAAGAAGTCGAGTAGGCGGATTAGTTCGAGTAGAGAGAAAAAAAAAAAGTATTGAACTGAGAATATTTTCTGGAGATATTCATTTTCCTGGAGAAACAGATAAGATATCTAGACACAGCGGCATTTTGATACCACCAGGAAGGGACAAAAAAAAAAATGCTAAGGCATTAAAAAATTTGAAAGATTGGATCTATGTCCAGCGGATCACACCTACCAAGAAAAAGTATTTTGTTTCGGTTCGGCCCGTCGTTCCATATGAAATAGCCGATGGAATAAATTTAGCAACACTTTTCCCTCAGGATCTCTTGCAGGAAAAGGATGATGTCCAACTTAGAGTGGTCAATTATATCCTTTATGGATATGGCAAGTCAATTCGAGGAATTTATCACACAAGTATTCAATTAGTTCGGACTTGCTTAGTATTGAATTGGGACAAAAAAAAAAATGGTTCTATGGACGAGGTCTATGCCTCCTTTGTTGAGGTAAGGGCAAATGATCTAATTCGCGATTTCATAAGAATTGAGTTAGTTAAGTCCACTATTTCTTATAGCGGAAAAAGAGATAATATGACAGATTCGGGATTGATTCCCAATAAGGGATTAGATCTCCCCAATATCAATCCCTTTCGTTCCAAGGTGAAGGTTCAATCACTTACCCAAGATCAAGGAACTATTGGGATTGGTACGTTGTTGAATCGAAATAAGCAATGCCAATCTGTGATAATTTTGTCATCATCCAGTTGTTTTCGAATTAGTCGATTCAATGGTTCGAAATATAACAATACGACAAAAGAATTGGATCCCCTAGTCCCAATTAGGGATTTGTTGGGTCCCTTAGGTACTATTGTACCTAAAATAAAAAGATTGAATTTTTATTCATCTTGCCATTTATTAACTCATAATCAGATCTTGTTAAAGAAATATTTGCTACTTGATAATTTTAAACAGACTTTCCAAGTACTTCAAGTACTTAAATACTGTTTAATGGATGAAAATAGGAGGATTTATAATCCCGATCCGTGCAGTAACATCATTTTGAATCCATTCCATTTAAATTGGTGTTTTATCCATCACGATTCTAGCGAAGAGACATCCACAATAATTAGCCTTGGACAATTTATTTGTGAAAATGTATGTTTATTCAAATACGGGCCACACATAAAAAAATCTGGTCAAATTTTGATTGTTCATGTTGACTCCTTAGTTATAAGATCAGCTAAGCCCAATTTGGCTACTCCAGGAGCAACTGTTCATGGCCATTGTGGAAAAATCTTTTATGAAGGGGAGACATTAATTACATTTATATATGAAAAATCGAGATCTGGTGACATAACACAAGGTCTTCCGAAAGTGGAACAGGTCTTAGAAGTGCGTTCGATTGATTCAATATCGATGAATCTCGAAAAGAGAGTTGAAAGTTGGAACGAACGTATACCAAGAATTCTTGGAATTCCCTGGGGATTCTTGATTGGTGCTGAGCTAACCATAGCCCAAAGTCGTATCTCTTTGGTTAATAAGATTCAAAGGGTTTATCGATCTCAAGGGGTACAGATCCATAATAGACATATAGAGATCATTGTACGTCAAATAACATCAAAAGTGTTGGTTTCAGAAGATGGAATGTCTAATGTTTTTTCACCGGGAGAATTAATCGGATTGTTTCGAGCAGAACGAGCGGGGCGTGCTTTAGATGAAGCAATCAATTATCGGGCAATCTTATTGGGAATAACGAGGGCATCTCTGAATACTCAAAGTTTCATATCCGAAGCGAGTTTTCAAGAAACCGCTCGAGTTTTAGCAAAAGCCGCTTTACGAGGTCGTATTGATTGGTTGAAAGGCCTGAAAGAGAACGTTGTTCTTGGAGGGATTATTCCTGTTGGTACTGGATTCAAAAAATTAGTGCACCATTCAAGACAAGACAAAAACATTTATTTTGAAATCAAAAGAAAGAATCTATTCGAGTTGGAAACGGGAAATATTTGGTTATACCATAGAGAATTATTTTGTTCTTGTGCCCAAAACAATTTCCATGAGACATCAGAACAATCATTTACGCGATTTAATAATTCTTAATTATTAAGAAGAGATTCATTCTTTTTACTTTAACTATCTGGAACTATTTGGTCCAATTATTAATTTATTATTATTAATAAATAAATAAGTAATTAAAAATAAATAAGTAATTAAAAGAAAGAAATTAATGGTTTGGGCCATATATCGACGGTCAATCCACGGTAGAAGGTTCCGTCGGAACAATTATTTATTTCAGAGTACCTTGTCTCTTTGTTAAAAAAAAAAAAGAGGAAGTGTGGGGAAAAATGACAAGAAGATATTGGAACATCAATTTGGAAGAGATGATGGAAGCAGGAGTTCATTTTGGTCATGGTACTAGGAAATGGAATCCCAGAATGGCCCCTTACATCTCTGCAAAACGTAAAGGTATTCATATTATAAATCTTACGAGAACTGCTCGTTTTTTATCAGAAGCCTGTGATTTAGTTTTTAATGCCGCAAGTGGGGGAAAACACTTTTTAATCGTTGGTACCAAAAATAAAGCAGCGGATTTAGTAGCATCAGCTGCAATAGGGGCTCGGTGTCATTATGTTAATAAAAAATGGCTCGGTGGTATGTTAACGAACTGGTCCACTACGGAAACGAGACTTCACAAGTTCAGGGATTTAAGAGCGGAACAAAAGATGGGGAAACTCAACCGTCTTTCCAAAAGAGATGCAGCAATGTTGAAGAGAAAATTATCTACTTTGCAAACATATCTGGGCGGGATCAAATATATGACGGGGCTGCCCGATATTGTAATCATCGTTGATCAGCAAGAAGAATATACGGCTCTCCGAGAATGTGTCATTTTGGGGATTCCGACTATTTGTTTAATTGATACAAATTGTGACCCCGATCTCGCAGATATTTCGATTCCAGCCAACGATGACGCTATAGCTTCAATTCGATTCATTCTTAACAAATTAGTATTCGCAATTTGCGAGGGTCGTTCTAGCTATATAAGAAATCGTTGATTTTGATTAAGAATAATAAGATTAATTAATTGTTTGGGAACTCGATAGATTTATTGGATCGGTTACTATTCTTTAACTTAATCTTTAACTTAAAAAAAAAAAGAGAGAGAGATAAAGATAATAAAGTACTTACTGTGGATATTCATATTATGTATGGATATTAATATTATATTTATATATAGTATGTGATTTTTTGCTATCCTAAATTAAATTGATTTAAATTTAAATTAAATAAATATTAAATTTAAATTTTTAAATTATAGTATTAATTAAATTAAATATAGAAATATAGTTAAATATAGTATTAATGATTAAAGTCGGTGAGTTGAGAAAGAGATGGTTGAATCAAAATAATTTTTAAAGTTCGATTTATGTCAGAGGACAATATGAATGTTATACCATGTTCCATTAAAACACTCAAGGGGTTATATGATATATCGGGTGTAGAAGTAGGCCAACATTTATATTGGCAAATAGGAGGTTTACAAATCCATGCTCAAGTACTTATCACTTCTTGGGTCGTAATTGCTATCTTATTAGGTTCAGTCATCATAGCTGTTCGGAATCCACAAACCATTCCTACCGACGGTCAGAATTTCTTCGAATATGTCCTTGAATTCATTCGAGACTTGAGCAAAACTCAGATTGGAGAAGAGTATGGTCCTTGGGTTCCCTTTATTGGAACTATGTTCCTATTTATTTTTGTTTCTAACTGGTCAGGCGCTCTTTTACCTTGGAAAATCATACAGTTACCCCACGGGGAGCTAGCTGCGCCCACGAATGATATAAATACTACTGTTGCTTTAGCTTTACCCACGTCAGTGGCCTATTTTTATGCGGGTCTGACCAAAAAAGGATTGGGGTATTTCGGAAAATACATCCAACCAACTCCAATACTTTTACCAATTAATATCCTAGAGGATTTCACAAAACCTTTATCTCTTAGTTTTCGACTTTTCGGGAATATATTGGCTGATGAATTAGTAGTTGTTGTTCTTGTTTCTTTAGTACCTTCAGTAGTTCCTATACCTGTTATGTTTCTTGGATTATTTACAAGCGGTATTCAAGCTCTTATTTTTGCAACTTTAGCCGCGGCTTATATAGGTGAATCCATGGAGGGTCATCACTGATTAGCTTTCAAAATGGTTCAAAATACGCACTTAGTTTATGTTTCGAAGAATGATTCTAAAATCCAATTCAATATAAAATGTGGGCGGTTTACATTGTTTACATTATGGAAGAAATAAATGTATATGTGATATTAGATATTTACTAGTTATGTAGGGGTTATCCCTGTTATCCCTATAGACTTATATAATATAATAGAATATATTTTATTTATTTTATTCCTATTTCTTTCCTAGTATATTATAGTATTATATTATTTTATTATACTATTTTATACTATTGATTCTTTTTTTTTCAAAACCGCTACATTTAGATGGATTCCCATACAAATATAAGTCCTTCTCTTTCGTCTTTGATTGTGGGGATGGAATAAAAAACTGATGAATTCGTGGATATAGAAAAGTAAGTAAAGAACGAATGAATTGAATGAAAGAAAGAATGGTTCGAAACATAGAAATGCAATAACTAGAGCCGTATGCATATGAATTGACAAAAATTTTATCATGGGTAGAAACTAAAATAAAAAGACCGAGATATCGAAGTCGTTCTGATGATTCACTGATATTATCAATTCAATTCGGAGTTTTTAGTTACTTCGACCCGACAGATCTTAGTCTTAGTGATAAAATAAGTAATAATTTATTGGTTGATTGTATCATTAACCATTTCTTTTTTTTTGTACGAGGAACTTACTATGAATCCACTGATTTCTGCCGCTTCCGTTATTGCTGCTGGATTGGCCGTAGGGCTTGCTTCTATTGGACCTGGAGTTGGTCAAGGTACAGCTGCGGGCCAAGCTGTAGAAGGTATTGCGAGACAACCAGAAGCCGAGGGTAAAATACGAGGTACTTTATTGCTTAGTCTAGCTTTTATGGAAGCTTTAACAATTTACGGACTGGTCGTAGCATTAGCGCTTTTATTTGCAAATCCTTTTGTTTAATTTAATCCTAAAATTAGAAATGTGAAAAAGTGCGTTATGCGCTTTTTTATTAGTTATTTTATTAACTTAAATTTGATTAACTTAACTCGGACTTGCCGTTTGCTTCTTCTAATTATATCAACACTTGACTCCTACAATTACTTATTTATTGAGACAATACCCCGGGAAGGACTGATTTGAGGATGAGGAATTCGCGTATCCGCTCGCTTTCTTCCTTCCCGCCCTTAGTACAACAAAAACCTTTTTCTTAGGAAGCCTTTCAACAAACGAGATACTTCGCAATTAACGTAAGACCTAGGACCTAACCTAATAAGTATCTTCTTATTGAGAACTTAAAAAAAAAAATAATAATAATAAATTTGAAAATTCTCAAATTTCATTATAAATTAATAGATGATTTAATCTATTTACATTTTACATAAAAAATAAAATTAAATTACTAAAACAAAAAAAGAAATCGATCAAAAAGGGGGCGAGCGAGATGATACAAAAAGAACTCTGTTCCTTGTTAGTCTGAACTCTGTTCCTTGTTAGTCTTATCTATAAGAAAGAGGAGAGCATATGAAAAATATAACCTATTTTTTCGTTTCCTTGGGCTATTGGCCATACGCAGGTAGTTTCGGGTTTAATACCGATATTTTAGCAACAAATCCAATAAATCTAAGTGTAGTGCTTGGTGTATTGATTTTTTTTGGAAAGGGAGTGTGTGCGAGTTGTGTATTTCAAGAATAGGTTGGATCCAACCAGCTGCACTTTATTTATGTTATTTTTTTTTTTATTTAATAGGATAAGAAATAGGAAAAGGGTGCATGACCTCGAACGAATTACTTATGAATAAATTAAGAAATCATATGTAAGAACCATAGCATTTCGTGGATCATTGGTAAATCTTGATTCTCTATCAACCAATAATGTGAGACCATTAACATGGTTAAAGCTACACTGTTTGAAGTTCAGGCACAACACGGTACTCTTTCTACCACTACGTTAGTACCGAAATGGTTTCAAAATAAATAGTTAGTAATTCATCCGATATAGAACACTCATATCGATA